ATTTTTTATGTTATTTTAAAAAGTATGGTCCAAAAAAAAAATGTCTTATAATATAAATATTTATTATATATATAAACATTTATTAATATATAAATATAATAATATATAGATATATATTTATAAATATATCATATTAAATATAAACCAAAAAAAAGATTAATTATGGATCTTATATAAATAATAGTGAGGTATCTATAAGCCTAAGGGTCTTAAAATTATCTTAAAAAAAAAATTATTAATATATAAATATTTAATATAAAATATAGATAGTTATATATAAATTAAATTATAATATTATATAAATTTTTATAATATATATATATTTTTATATATATAAATAATTATATAAAAATAAAATTTTATATAATAAAAAAAAAAAAAAAAAAAGTAAGAAAGTTACTAAATATGATTATACAATAAATAATTTAATTTTTATATAATTTTTATATATATATATATAAATTCTTAATAATTATATTTAAATTATAATTTAGTATATAAAGAATAATAAAATATAAAAAAAATTATAAAAAATAAAATGGGGATTATTTTTTATAAATTTTTTATACAAAAAAAATTAGGGGTTTTTTTTGATTTGCGAGGAGGAATATACTAATTTTTATGTTTAATAGTTATTTTAAATTTTATTATATTAATATAAGTATTTATATTTTATTTATTTATTATATTTTAATTTTAAATTAATTATTTATTTATATTATATTATAAAATATATTATTTTATTTTGGTTAATATTTTTATTATTATTTTATTTTACATGTAAATTTTTGTGTGAATTTAATTAATTTTTAAAAAATTAATTAATATTTTTATTCGCAGTGATTAATATTAATATAAAAAAGAAATTTTGTATTAGTAATAATATATAGTATTGGTAAAATTTGTGCCAGCTACCGCGGTTATACAAATAATACAAATAAAAATTTTTAGTAGTAGTTAAATTACTCAAACTTTAATATAAATATAAATTTATTAGGTGAAATTTTTAAATTTATTTATTATTAATTTTAAAAATAATTTAAGCTATAAACTTTTTATAATAAACTAGGATTAGATACCCTATTATTAAAAATAAATATGAACATACTAAAGTAGTATTAGTTATATTCTTAAAATTTAAAAAATTTGGCGGTATTTTAGTCTATTCAGAGGAATCTGTCCTGTAATTGATAATCCACATTGAACCTTACTTAAATTTATTTAATTTGTATATCGCCGTCATCAGAATATATTATAAGATAAAATTTTCTTAATATTTAATAAAATAGTATGTCAGGTCAAGGTGCAGTTTATATTTAAGTAGAGATGGATTACAATAAATTTATTTATTATGAATTATTTTTTGAAATAAAAATTTGAAAGTGGATTTGAAAGTAATATAATATAGATTATTTATATGATTTTAGCTCTAAAATATGCACATATCGCCCATCGTTCTTATTTTTAAAATAAGATAAGTTGTAACATAGTAGATGTACTGGAAAGTGTATCTAGAAAGACAATTTAAAGCTTAATTAGTAAAGTATTTCATTTACATTGAAAAGAAATTTGTGCAAATCAATTTAAATTGATTAAATTTTATTTATTAATTTTATTTATTTAATTTAATTTATTTAATAAAAATAATTTTAAAATTTTAAGTTTAAGTATTTTATAAAGAAAAAATAATTTTAATTATAGTTAATTTGTATTGTAAAAGAAAATTGAAATAATTTGAAAAATTTTTATTTTTAAAGAAAATTTAATTTATTGTACCTTGTGTATCAGGGTTTATTAAATAAAAAATTATTATATTAATTTTTCTCGAATTTTAAAGATTTAATTATATATAAAAGTTACTGTGGAATAATTATTTTTAATATATAATTAGAAATGAAATGTTAATCGTTTTAAAATATATCTAGTTTTTTAAGAAATAAATTTAATTTAGATTTATAAATTTAAATTATTTAATTGTAAAAATAATTTATTTTATAAAATTAATATTTTAAGGGATTAGCTTTAAAATAAATTTTTAAATTTTAAATTAATTATTTAATAAATATAAGCTTAAAAATAGCTATTATTAATAAATTTGTTATAATTTATTTTAAAAATTTAATTATTTAATATAAAATTAAATTATTTATTAAAATATAAATTTTAATAATAAAAATTTATAAATTATGATAAAATTAGTATATAAAATTTTTATAAATAATTATTTATAAAAGGTTTAAATAAGGAATTCGGCAAAATATATATTCACCTGTTTATCAAAAACATGTCTTTTTGAATTAAATTTAAAGTCTAACCTGCCCACTGATATAAATTAAAGGGCCGCAGTATTTTGACTGTGCGAAGGTAGCATAATCATTAGTCTTTTAATTGGAGGCTTGTATGAATGGTTGAATGAGATATATACTGTCTTTTTTAAAATTATATAGAATTTTATTTTTTAGTTAAAAAGCTAAAATAAAATTAAAGGACGAGAAGACCCTATAGATCTTTATTTTTGTTATTTATAAATTAAAAAGAATTTTAAAATTTATAATTTAATAAAAAATTTTATTGGGGTGATATTAAAATTTAAAAAACTTTTAAGATTTATTAACATAAATATATGAATAAATGATCCAGTTTTATTGATTAAAAAATTAAGTTACCTTAGGGATAACAGCGTAATTTTTTTTTAGAGTTCATATCGACAAAAAAGATTGCGACCTCGATGTTGGATTAAGAGTTATTTTTAGGTGTAGAAGTTTAAAGTTTAGGTCTGTTCGACCTTTGAATTCTTACATGATCTGAGTTCAAACCGGCGTAAGCCAGGTTGGTTTCTATCCTTAATTAATTATTATATTATAGTACGAAAGGACCTAATATAAAAAATATAAATTTTAATAATATGATTAATATTAATATTAGATAACTATTTTGGCAGATTAGTGCAATAAATTTAGAATTTATAAATATAATTTAATAATTATAAATAGTATTGTTTTATATAGATTTATTATTATCATTAATTGGAAGCTTATTATTAGTAATTTGTGTAATGGTTGGAGTTGCTTTTTTAACTTTATTAGAACGAAAGGTTTTAGGATATATTCAAATTCGTAAAGGTCCTAATAAAGTTGGATTTATAGGGTTGTTACAACCTTTTAGAGATGCTGTGAAATTATTTACTAAGGAACAAACTTATCCTTTATTATCTAATTATATTTTTTATTATTTTTCTCCTATTTTTTCTTTATTTTTATCTTTATTAATTTGAATATGTATTCCTTATTTAATTAAATTATATTCTTTTAATTTGGGAGTATTATTTTTTTTATGTATTACTAGTTTAGGTGTATATACTGTAATAGTAGCTGGTTGATCATCTAATTCTAATTATGCTTTATTAGGTGGATTACGAGCAGTTGCTCAAACAATTTCTTATGAAGTTAGATTAGCTTTAATTTTATTAAGTTTTATTTTTTTAATCGGAGATTATAATTTTTTAAATTTTTATTTATTTCAAAAATATACTTGATTTATTTTATTTTGTTTTCCTTTGGGATTAGTTTGATTTGCTTCTTGTTTAGCTGAAACAAATCGTACACCTTTTGATTTTGCTGAAGGTGAATCAGAATTAGTATCAGGATTTAATGTTGAATATAGAAGAGGGGGATTTGCTTTAATTTTTTTGGCTGAATATTCAAGTATTTTGTTTATGAGAATATTATTTAGTGTAATATTTTTAGGAAGTGATATTTATAGATTATTATTTTTTTTTAAGTTAACAATTATTTCTTTTTTATTTATTTGAGTACGAGGTACATTACCTCGATTTCGGTATGATAAATTAATATATTTAGCTTGAAAAAGTTTTTTACCAATATCTTTAAATTACTTATTTTTTTTTATTGGGGTAAAATTATTTATTTTATCTTTATTATTTTAATGAATTTTTTTTAGTATTTAAAATTAATAGAAGATTTTACTTCTTTCTTATGTTTTCAAGACATACACTATAAAAGCTTATTAATTTAATTTAATAATTTATCTCAATATTTAGATAATAAAGGATTAATTAAGAAATAAGAAAAATATAAAACAGTTAAAATTTGTCCTGTTAATACATAAGGGTCTTCTACAGGTCGAGCTCCAATTCATGTTAATAAAGAAGCAACAATTACTATATTTCAAAATAAAATTTGATTTAAAGGATAAAATTGTAATCCTCGAAATTTACTTGTATGTGTAAATGGAAGAATTATTAAAATAGCAATTGATAAAACTAAAGCAATTACTCCTCCTAATTTGTTTGGAATAGATCGAAGAATAGCATAAGCAAATAAAAAATATCATTCAGGTTGAATATGAACAGGAGTCACTAAAGGATTAGCAGGAATAAAATTTTCAGGATCTATTAATAAATAATTGAATTTTCAAATAAATCCAATTAAAATTCAAATAAAAATGATAAATCCAACAATATCTTTATAAATAAAATAAGGATGAAATGGAATTTTATCAACATTTCTATTTAATCCTAAAGGATTATTTGAGCCAGTTTGATGTAAAAATAATAAATGGATTATTGTTAAAGCAGCAATAATAAAAGGTAAAACAAAATGAAAAGTGAAAAATCGTGTTAAAGTGGCATTATCAACAGCAAATCCTCCTCAAATTCATTGTACTAAATCAGTTCCTAAATAAGGAATAGCTGATAATAAATTTGTAATTACTGTAGCTCCTCAAAAAGATATTTGTCCTCAAGGAAGTACATATCCTAAAAATCCTGTTGCTATTACTATAAATAAAATAATTACTCCAATTATTCATGTAGGCACATATAAGTAAGAATTATAATATACTCCTCGTCCTACATGAGTAAATAAACAGGCAAAGAAAAAAGATGCTCCATTAGCATGACAAATTCGTAAAAATCATCCATTATTAACATCTCGATAAATATGATTTACACTATTAAAAGCAGTTTCAATATCAGCTGTATAATGTATAGCTAAAAATAATCCTGTAACAATTTGAATTACTAAACATAATCCAAGTAATGATCCAAAATTTCATCAAGCTGAAATATTAGATGGGGCTGGTAAGTCTACTAAAGCATTATTTGCAATTTTAAATAAAGGGTGTCTTTTTCGTAATGGTTTATTCATTAATTTATAGGTCGAAGAGGACCATAATTTTTTTTAGTAATTTTTACAGTTACTAATAAAGTTAAAAATAAATAGTTAATTAATAATAAAGTAATTAGATTAGTAGGAAAATTATATATTTTATTTAATGATAAAAAATTTTCATAAAATAAATTATTATTATTAAATAATTGAATTCTTTCATTATTTTTAATGAAATTTTCTATAAGAGTGTTATCAAAAAAATATGAAATAATAATAAATAAAAAAATTATTATAATTGAAATAAAAGTTAATTTAAATGATATAGAAAATATTTCATTTGAAGATAAAGAAGTTACATAAATAAATAATACCAATATTCCTCCTATAAAAATTAAAAATAATACATAAGAAAATCAAAAAGTTTTTGAATAAATTCCAGTTATTAAACATGTTAAGAATGTTTGAATTAATAATATTAACCCTATAGCTAATGGATGTTTTATTTGTATAAAAATAAAACTAGTAATAAAACATAAAAATATAATTATTATAATATCAAGAAATAGTTTATTTAAAATATTAACTTTGGGAGTTAGTGATAAAGAGAATTCTTTTTTCTTGAAGTTTTAAAAAAAAAGTTTTTATTTTTAGTTTACAAGACTAATGTTTTTATTAAACTATTAAAACAATTAATGTCAAATTTTTTATTATATTATTTTATAATTATTATATTTATATTTGGATGTATTGTTTTTATTTCAACTCGTAAGCATTTATTATGTACTTTATTAAGTTTAGAATTTATAGTTTTAATATTATTTATATTATTATTTTTTATATTAAATTTTATAAATTATGAAGGATATTTTAGAATATTTTTTTTAACTTTTTGTGTTTGTGAAGGGGTTTTAGGTTTATCTATTTTAGTATCAATAATTCGAACTCATGGTAATGATTATTTTCAAAGTTTTTCAATTTTACAATGTTAAAGTTTATTTTTATAATTTTATTTATAAATATTTTTATATTTTATAAAAATATTTATTGAATGGTTCAAAATTTACTTTTTTTAGGAGCTTTTTTATTTATAATTAAAATTAGTTCAATATATTATTTTTGTAATATTTCTTATTATTTTGGTATAGATATATTATCTTATGGATTAATTTTATTAAGTTTTTGAATTTGTGCTTTAATATTAATAGCAAGAGAAAGAGTAGTTCGATTAAATAATTATACAAATTTATTTTTATTTATAATTTTATTTTTATTATTAATATTAATTTTAACTTTTAGTTCTATAAGTTTATTTATATTTTATTTATTTTTTGAAAGTAGTTTAATTCCAACTTTATTTTTAATTTTGGGATGAGGGTATCAACCTGAACGTTTACAAGCTGGAGTTTATTTATTATTTTATACTTTATTAGCTTCTTTACCTTTATTAATTGGTATTTTTTATATTAAAAATAATAATTTTACTATAAATATTATTCTTTTAAATTATTGTGAATTATATAATTTAGAATTTTTATATTTATGTATAGTTTTTGCTTTCTTAGTTAAAATGCCTATATTTTTAGTTCATTTATGATTACCAAAAGCTCACGTAGAAGCTCCTGTTTCAGGATCTATAATTTTAGCTGGAATTTTATTAAAATTAGGAGGTTATGGATTATTACGAGTATTTTCTTTATTACAAATTATAGGAATAAAGTTTAATTTTATTTGAATTAGAATTAGTTTAATTGGAGGAGTATTAGTTAGATTAATTTGTTTACGACAAATAGATTTAAAGGCATTAATTGCTTATTCTTCTGTTGCTCATATAGGTATTGTTTTAAGAGGTTTATTAACTATAACTTATTGAGGTTTAAGAGGTTCATATACTTTAATATTAGCTCATGGATTATGTTCTTCAGGTCTTTTTTGTTTAGCTAATATTTCTTATGAACGAATAGGAAGACGAAGTTTATTAATTAATAAGGGGATATTAAATTTTATACCAAGAATAGCCTTATGATGATTTTTATTATGTTCAGGAAATATAGCAGCTCCTCCCACATTAAATTTATTAGGGGAAATTTCTTTATTAAATAGAATTGTTAGTTGATCTTGATTGACAATAATTAGTTTAGCTTTATTATCTTTTTTTAGAGCTGCTTATACTTTATATCTATTTGCGTATAGACAACATGGAAAGGTTTATTCTGGTGCATACTTTTTTTCTTCAGGAGTAAATCGAGAATATTTATTATTAATATTACATTGATTACCTTTAAATTTATTAATTATAAAAAGTAATTTTTGTATATTATGAATTTAATTTAAATAGTTTAATAAAAATATTGATTTGTGGTGTCAATGATATGAAATTTTTCATTTTAGATCGTGAATAATTTAATTAATTATTGTAAGAATAGTTTTTATATTTTAATTTTTATTAGAATTTCATTATTTTTTTTTAGTTTAAAATTTTTATTTAATGATTTAGTATATTTTATTGAATGAGAAGTTGTTTCATTACATAGTATATCAATTGTAATAACTTTTTTATTTGATTGAATAAGATTAATATTTATATCTTTTGTTTTATTAATTTCTTCATTAGTAATTTTTTATAGTAATCAGTATATAGCTGAAGATTTTAATGTTAATCGATTTATTTTATTAGTATTAATATTTGTTTTATCAATAATAATATTAATTATTAGACCTAATTTAATTAGAATTTTATTAGGTTGAGATGGATTAGGATTAGTTTCGTATTGTTTAGTTATTTATTTTCAAAATGTAAAATCTTATAATGCTGGAATATTAACAGCTTTGTCTAATCGTATTGGAGATGTTGCTTTATTATTAGCTATTGCATGAATATTAAACTATGGTAGTTGAAATTATGTTTTTTATTTAGATATAATAAATAAAAGTTTTGAAATAATAGTAATTGGATCATTAGTTATATTAGCAGCTATAACAAAAAGTGCTCAAATTCCTTTTTCATCTTGATTACCTGCTGCTATAGCAGCACCTACACCTGTTTCTGCATTAGTTCATTCTTCAACACTTGTTACTGCTGGAGTTTATTTATTAATTCGATTTAATATCTTATTAGTAGATTCTTTTATAGGTCAATTTTTATTACTAATTTCAGGATTAACAATATTTATGGCAGGATTAGGGGCTAATTTTGAATTTGATTTAAAAAAAATTATTGCCTTATCTACTTTAAGTCAATTAGGATTAATAATAAGAATTTTATCAATTGGATTTTATAAATTAGCTTTTTTTCATCTATTAACTCATGCTTTATTTAAGGCTTTATTATTTATATGTGCTGGGGTTATTATTCATAATACAAAAAATGCTCAGGATATTCGATTTATAGGAAGATTAAGTATAAGAATACCATTAACATGTAGATGTTTTAATATTGCAAATTTAGCATTATGTGGTATACCTTTTTTGGCAGGATTTTATTCAAAGGATTTAATTTTAGAAGTAGTTATATTATCTTATATTAATTTTTTTTCTTTTTTTCTTTTTTTTTTTTCTACTGGCTTGACAGTATGTTATTCCTTTCGATTAGTTTATTATTCAATAACAGGTGATTTTAATATAACTTCTTTAAATATATTAAATGATAAAGGATGAACAATAAGTTTTAGTATTTTTTTTTTAATAGTTATAGCAATTATTGGTGGAAGTATATTAAATTGATTAATATTTTTTAATCCTGATATAATTTGTTTACCTTTTGATATAAAAATATTAACTTTAATTGTTTGTATTTTAGGAGGTGTTTCTGGTTATTTAATAAGTAACATTTCTTTATTTTTTTATAATAAATCTTTAATAAATTATGGTTTAAGTAGATTTGCTGGGAGTATATGATTTATACCAATTATTTCTACTTTAGGAGTAATTAAGCTTCCAATAAATTTAGGATTATATAGATATAAAAGTTTTGATCAAGGATGAAGTGAATTTTTTGGTGGTCAAATATTATATAATCAATTAAAAAATTATTCTTTATATATTCAAGAATTTCAAAATAATAATTTAAAAATTTATTTATTAAGTTATTTATTATGAGTTATTGTTTTAGTATTAATAAGTATTTTTTTAGTTTAAATTTAAATAGCTTATATTTAGAGCATAACACTGAAGATGTTAGGGAAATTATTGTAATTTTTAAATATTTATAAAAAATAAATTTTTATTTTTACAGTGAAAATGTAATGTTTTTATTAAACTATATAAATTGAAATATGTTGATCAAGAAAAAGCTGCTAACTTTTATCTTTAATGGTTTAATTCCATTTATATTTCTATATTTAATTGGAATATAAATATTCAATGATATTATTAACAGTAATATACCTCTTTTTGGTTTCAATTAATAAGATAAATTGATAAAATCAATACTTTTTAAATGCAAATTAAATGTTATAGTTAACTATTATCCCAATAAAATTTTAAAAATATGGGTGAATTTCACCTAAGATTAGGCCGAAACTAATTGCAATATATCGCTTCATATTTAATTATTTCATTCTAAAGCACCTTGATTTCATTCATGATATAATCCAATTAGTAAAATAAAAATAAAAAATAAACTAGTAATTGATCAATTTAATAAATTTGATGATTTTACAATAAGAATTATTGGAAGAATTAATGCAATTTCTACATCAAAAATTAAAAAAATAATAGCAATTAAAAAAAAACGAAGAGAAAAAGGTAATCGAGAATAATTTATAGGATCAAATCCACATTCAAATGGAGAACTTTTTTCTCGATCAATAATAGTTTTTTTTGATAAAAAAGTAGCTAATATTATTACAATAATAGTAATAATAAAAATAATACAACTTATAATTAATAAAATTAAAATTATTTATACTAAAATTATTTAGTCCTTATGATTGGAAGTCATATATACAAATATATACTTTATAAATTATCTACCTCATCAGTAAATTGAAATATATAAAAACAATCAAACTACATCAACAAAGTGTCAATATCAGGCTGCAGCTTCAAATCCAAAGTGATGACTTTTTGAAAAATGATAATTAATATGACGGAATAAACATACTAATAAAAAAGATGTACCAATTAATACATGAAGTCCATGAAATCCTGTTGCTATAAAAAATGTTGATCCATAAACACTATCTGCAATTGTAAATGAAGCTTCTACATATTCATAACCTTGTAAAATAGAAAAATAAATTCCTAATAATACAGTAAAAAATAAACTTTGAGTTGCTTGAGTATGATTATTTTCTATAAGACTGTGATGAGCTCATGTAACAGTAACTCCTGAAGCTAATAAAATAGCTGTATTAAGAAGAGGAATTTGAAAAGGATTAAAAGCAATAATACCTACAGGAGGTCAAGTTATTCCTAATTCAATTGTTGGAGAAAGACTACTATGAAAAAAAGCTCAAAAAAAAGAAATAAAGAAAAAAATTTCAGAAACAATAAATAAAATTATTCCTCATCGTAATCCTAAAGTAACAGGTAAAGTATGTAGTCCTTGAAAAGTACCTTCTCGAGAAATATCTCGTCATCATTGATATATAGTTAATAAAGTAATAATATTTCCTAAAGTAAATAGAGTTATATCATATTGGTGAAATCATTGAACTAATCCAGTAACAGTTGTTATAGCTCCAATAGCTCCTGTAAGAGGTCAAGGACTATAATCTACTAAATGAAATGGGTGGTTTGCGTGTGCTGACATTAATTTACTTCACTAGAATAAAGAGTACTTAAAACTGCAAATACATATGATTGAATAATGGCAACAGCTGATTCTAATACTAAAAGAGCAATTTGTGTAATTAAAATTAAGGAAAGAATAATATATGATGTAGATATAGGTCCTGTATTTCCTAATAAAGTTATTAAAAGATGTCCAGCAATTATATTAGCAGTTAATCGAACAGCTAATGTTCCAGGTCGAATTACATTACTAATTGTTTCAATGCATACTATAAAAGGTATTAAAACAGGAGGTGTTCCCTGAGGTACTAAATGAGCAAATATATGTTGAGTGTGACAAATTCATCCATATAATATAAAACTTAATCATAATGGGAAAGCTAGTGTTAAAGTTAAAGTTAAATGACTTGTTCTTGTAAAAATGTAAGGAAATAATCCTAAAAAATTATTAAATATAATTAAAGAAAATAGTGAAATGAATATTAATGTACTACCATTATGTCCATTAGGTCCTAATAATGTTTTAAATTCTTTATGAAGAGTAAGTAAAATATTATTTCAAATAATTTGAAATCGATTAGGTATTAATCAATATGAAGTAGGAATAATTAATAAACCTAAGAATGTACTTAATCAATTTAATGATAGATTAAAAATAGTTGTTGAAGGGTCAAATACAGAGAATAGATTAGTTATCATTTTCAATTTATTTTAAATGATTTAATATTAAGATTTTGGGCTGTTTGATTTGATGAATAAGATACACAAAAATAATTTTTAACATTAAAAATTACTAATGTAATAGAAAAAATTAAAAATAAGGTTAATCATCTAATAGGGGCTATTTGTGGAATTAAAAAATATTAGAAAATCTAATTTTTTTAGTTTGACATACTAATGTTTTGGATTAAACTAATTTTTTAAAATATCATTAGAAGTAAGTGCTAATTTACTATAAAGTGGTTTAAGAGACCAGTACTTGCTTTCAGTCATCTAATGAATTTAATTGAGAAGAAACTCATTTAATAAAATAATTTATTGGAATTCTTTCAATAACAATAGGTATAAAACTATGATTTGCTCCGCAAATTTCTGAACATTGTCCGAAAAATAAACCAGATTGATTAATTAAAAAATTAGTTTGATTTAATCGTCCAGGAGTAGCATCAATTTTTACACCTAAAGATGGAACTGTTCATGAGTGAAGAACATCAGTTGCAGTTACTAAAATTCGAATTTGGTTATTTAAAGGTAAAATAATTCGATTATCAACATCTAATAATCGAAATCCATTTAGATCTAATTCATTTGTTGGAATTATATAAGAATCGAATTCTAAGTTTAAAAAATTAGAGTATTCATAACTTCAATATCATTGATGACCAATAGCCTTTAAAGTAATTAAAGGTGAATTAATTTCATCTAATAAGTATAATAATCGTAATGATGGAAAAGCAATAAATATTAAAATAATTGCGGGTAAAATTGTTCAAATGATTTCAATAGTTTGTCCATGTAATAAATATCGATTAGTAAATTTATTAAAAACTAATATAAATATTACATATGCAATTAATACTGTAATTATAATTAAAATTAAAATTGTATGATCATGAAAAAAATTTAATTGTTCTATTAAAGGTGATGCACTATCTTGTAATCCTAAATTTGCTCAGGTTGCCATTAGTAATTCTAACAAAAGATAAAAGTCTTTATATATGAAGCTTAAATTCATTGCACTAATCTGCCATATTAGAAATTAGATGATAATAATGGAAGTTCTGCGTAAGTATGTTCTGCAGGTGGAAGAGTATGATATCATTCAATTGATGAAGATAGTTGTATAGGGAATGAAGGAGTTCGTTGAGAAATTATACTTTCTCAAATAATAAATAAAAAAAATACAATAGCAAATAATGAAATTGTACTTCCCAATGATGATACAATATTTCATGTTAAATAACTATCAGGAAAATCTGAATATCGTCGAGGTATTCCTGCTAATCCTAAAAAATGTTGAGGAAAGAATGTTAAATTTACTCCAATGAATATAATTGTAAATTGAATTTTTAATCATGTTGGATTTATTACTAATCCAGTTAGTAAAGGATATCAATGAACAAATCCAGCTATAATAGCAAATACTGCTCCTATTGATAATACATAATGAAAATGAGCAACAACATAATAAGTATCATGTAATACAATATCAATAGAAGAATTAGCTAAAACAACTCCTGTTAATCCTCCAACAGTAAATAAAAATACAAATCCTAGTGATCATAATAAAGCAGGAGTATAATTTAATTGTGTTCCATGAAGAGTAGCTAATCAGCTAAAAATTTTAATTCCTGTAGGAACAGCAATAATTATTGTGGCAGAAGTAAAATAAGCTCGTGTATCTACATCTATTCCAACTGTAAATATATGATGAGCTCAAACAATAAATCCTAATAATCCAATTGCTAATATAGCATAAATCATTCCTAATGTTCCAAATGTTTCCTTTTTTCCTCTTTCTTGTGTAATAATATGAGAAATTATTCCAAATCCAGGTAAAATTAAAATATATACTTCTGGATGTCCAAAAAATCAAAATAAGTGTTGATATAAAATAGGGTCTCCTCCTCCAATAGGGTCAAAAAATGAAGTATTTAAATTTCGATCTGTTAATAATATTGTAATAGCTCCAGCTAATACAGGTAATGATAATAATAGCAATACAGCAGTAATAACTACAGATCAAACAAATAAAGGTATTCGATCAAGAGTAATTCCTGAAGATCGTATATTAATTACTGTTGTAATAAAATTTACTGCTCCTAAAATTGATGAAATTCCAGCTAAATGTAAAGAAAAAATAGCTAAATCAACTGAAGCTCCAGCATGAGCTGTCCCAGAAGAAAGAGGAGGGTAAACAGTTCATCCTGTCCCAGCTCCATTTTCTACTAAACTACTTGAAAGTAGTAGAGTTAATGAAGGAGGTAATATTCAAAAACTTATATTATTTATTCGAGGAAAAGCTATATCAGGAGCTCCTAATATTAAAGGAACTAATCAATTTCCAAATCCTCCAATTATAATTGGTATAACTATAAAAAAAATTATAATAAAAGCATGAGCAGTTACAATAACATTATAAATTTGATCATTTCCAATAAATACTCCAGGTTGACTTAATTCTGCACGAATTAAAATACTCAAAGAAGTACCAATTATTCCAGCTCAAGCACCAAAAATAAAATATAATGTTCCAATATCTTTATGATTAGTAGAAAATAGTCATTGTCGCGATTAAATGGCTGAAGTTTAGGCGATAAATTGTAAATTTATATATAAGAATAATTCTTTTTAATCAAACTTTATATTCAATAATGATATTAGACTGCAATTCTGAAGGAATAATTTTTTAATTATTAAAGTTTAAGAATTAAAAGGGTAATACAAATATTTTCAGCTTTGAAGGCTATTAGTTTAGTTAACTTAAATTCTTATTATAAAATTAAATAAATCAATGAAATAATTATTAATCCTATAATAGAAAAAAAATTTATAGTTAAAATAAAAGTTATATTTTTATTATTAAAAGTATTAATTAATATTCAAGAATTTTTATTGAAATTTAATATATAAATACTATAAGATATTCGTAAATAATAATATAAAGTGATTAATGTTAAACAAACAGAAATAAATAATAAAAATAATTGATGACTTTCTACTAAATTTTGAATTACTAATCATTTAGGTAAAAATCCTAAAAATGGAGGTAATCCACCTAAAGATAATAAATTTAAAAATAAAAAAAATTTAATTACAGGATTTATTATTGAAAAATTAAAAATTTGATTAAAATGAAATAATTTTAAATTATTAAATAATAAAACAATTGATATAGAAAGAAAAAAATAAAAAATAAAATATGTTAGTCATAATAATTCATTATTTATTATTGCTATTAACATTCATCCTAAATGATTAATTGATGAAAAGGCTATCAATTTACGTAAAGAAGTTTGATTTAATCCTCCTAATGCTCCAATAATTATTGATAAAATAATAGCTATTAAAAAAAAATTGTAATTAATATTATAAGAAATTAATATTAAAGGAGCAATTTTTTGTCAAGTTATTAAAATTAATCCATTAACTCATCTTAATCCTTCCATTACTCCTGGAAATCAAAAATGAAAAGGAGCAGCTCCATTTTTTAATAATAAAGTTGATAAAATTAATAATTCATAAAAATTATTATTTATTCAATTTAAATTGAATGATATTATTATTAAAATGATAGCAAATAATAAAATAGAAGAAGCAAAAGCTTGGGTTAAAAAATATTTTAGGCTTCTTTCGGAAGTTATTAAATTTTTTTTACCTTCATTTATTAGGGGGATAAATGAAAGTAAATTAATTTCTAACCCTATTCAAGCTCCAAGTCAAGAATTAGCAGAAATAGTAATTAATGACCCAAAAATTAATATAATTAAAAAAATATTATTAGAAATTTTTTTGATTAAAAAGAAAAGGATTATAACCTTTATAAGTGGGGTATGAACCCAATAGCTTAATTAGCTTATCTTTTTATATTTTAGTGTATGATGCACAAAAGTTTTTGATACTTTTAGAAATAGTTTAATTCTATTAAATATAATGAATAAAGCATTAAATCTTTATGATTTACCCTATCAAGGTAATCCTTTTTATCAGGCAATTCATT